TTCTTATTCTTTTTTTCTTTTATTTACTGATTTCTAAACGGAAAAAAAAAAGATTCGAATTAGAATTTAGAAATCTCTTTTTTTCGGGGGGGTAAGAGCGATACTTCACTTATTCGAATTAAGGACCGGGTTCCCCGTCAATTGCGAAATACTCCATTTTTTGCAACACCCCCCAGTTCCCATTGGACTCAAAATGGGAAAGAAGGAAGTGAGTCAGTATGCTAATTTCTCAACCTCAAAATCAAACCTTCCCCTGACGGGTTCCCACAATGAATAAGTAATTGTAGGAATAAAGTCTTGATATAATTCGAAAAAGCAAGGAGCAACCAAGTCCGAGGCGATAAAATAGGAAAGGAAAAAAATGCCTGTTTTTTTAGATTCGATTTCTATTAGAGGATTCAAATGAAAATAGGATTAAACAAAGGGATTAGCAAATAAAAGTGCTAATGCTACAACGAGCCCATAAATTGTTAAAGCTTCCATAAAAGCCAGACTCAGTAATAAGGTACCTCGTATTTTTCCCTCTGCTTCGGGCTGTCTCGCGATACCTTCTACAGCTTGGCCCGCGGCAGTCCCCTGCCCAATCCCAGGTCCAATAGAAGCAAGCCCGACGGCCAACCCAGCAGAAATAACAGAAGCGGCAGAAATCAGTGGATTCATGATAAGTTCCTCGCACCAAAATAAAGAAATCGTTAATGGTACAATCATCCAATGAATTATGACTTTATTATTCCATCCACGAAGTGGAAGTTTTTGTGATGTGAATCCAAGAGCCTTTTGCTACTCTATTTCTTTCTTCTGACCCATTCTTTGAATTCTTCATTCTTTTCTTTTTTCGCGATTTCATCTTTTTATTCAGTAAATTGAATACTCACAGATGAAGTAGAAGGACCCCTATTAAAATCATATCTAAATTCAGAGTAATAGAACAGATTCGATAGATCTTTAGTTTCATATATAGTGAGTCAATATCTAATATCACATATACATGTCTTTCTTCCATAACGTAAACCAACTATTCGTTTCGTATCTTAGATTCAATCCGATTCTAGAATCATTCTTCGACTAGAACCCGAAGGGCTGGCTTATCAGCATTAGATTTCATATACCTAGTTCAACCCCCTCTTCTAACCCAGCCCTTTTTTTGAATTTAGATTTTCCTTTTATTTAGCATTATCCTATCCTACTCCTCCATGGATACAATCTAAATAAACGAACTAAAGAGATGAATCAATTTGTTAGTCCGAATGCTTGTTGCATAGAAATCTCAATATTTGATTGATCTACGTTCATGCTATTTAATATTAAGTAAGATTTTCTTTTGGTCAATTGGTGAATTGAATGAACAAACAGTAGAGAGATAACCTTCAGTGGAGGGAGATCGAAGGGGGGTCAAGGAAGAATTTTAGGAAAGAGATCTAAAAGAGAAGATCTATTTCCTTTTTTCCAATTCCCTATCCTATATATCGAAATCTTTTTTTCTATTACTCTAGGCCGTATATCTCGTAGTTGTATACTTACGTATGGGTTCTTTAAGTCCATTTTATTGAGTCACGGATACTTTGTGTTGGACTAAGTCAAACAAAAGACTATACTAGTCAATGATGACCCTCCATAGACTCGCCTATATAAGCCGCAGCTAAAGTTGCAAAAATAAGAGCTTGAATACCGCTTGTAAATAATCCAAGGAACATGACAGGTATAGGAACCACTAAAGGTACTAAAGAAAGAAGAACAACAACGACTAATTCATCGGCTAATATATTCCCGAAAAGTCGAAAACTAAGTGATAAAGGTTTTGTAAAATCTTCTAAGATGTTAATGGGTAAAAGGATTGGAGTCGGTTGAATATATTTATTGAAATAAGCCAATCCTTTCTTAGTAAGACCTGCATAAAAATATGCCATTGACGTGAGTAAAGCTAAAGCAACGGTTGTATTTATATCATTTGTGGGTGCGGCTAATTCCCCCTGCGGTAACTGTATGATTTTCCAAGGGAAAAGAGCCCCCGACCAATTCGAAACAAAAATAAAAAGAAAGAGAGTTCCAATAAAGGGAACCCATGGGCCGTATTCTTCTCCAATCTGAGTTTTGCTCACGTCTCGAATGAATTCAAGGACATATTCGAAGAAATTCTGAACATCCGTCGGAATGGTTTGCGGATTTCGAACAGCTAGAATGGATGAACCTAATAAGATCGCAATTACAACCCAAGAAGTAATAAGTACTTGGCCGTGGACTTGTAAACCCCCTATTTGCCAATAAAAATGTTGACCTACTTCCACACCGGATACATCGTATAAAAGCTCCTTGAATGGGTTTATAGAACAAGATAGAAGATTCATATTGCCCTCTGCCAAAAATAGAACTTGAAAAGGAATTGTTTTGATTCAATCATCTCTTTTTCGACTTGCTTACTGGAATTTTTTGTATCTTTTGGATGCCCACAAGAGTCTCTTTTCTTTATCTTTACATCTCGTCTTTCTCTTTTTTCTCTTTTATGTGCGATGGACGAATAGTAGTCCTTCGTATAGAACTAGAACGACCCATACAAATTGCGAATATTAATTTGTTAAGAATGAATCGGATTGAAGGGATAGAGTCATCATTTGCTGGAATCGGAAGATCCACGAGATCGGGGTCACAATTTGTATCGATTAAACCAATTGTTGGAATTCCCAAAGTAATACATTCTTGAAGGGCCGTAAATTCGTGTTGCTGATGAATGACAATTACAATATCGGGTAATTTACTCATATATTTCACCCCACCTAGAGATTTTTGCAAGTGAGACAATTGTCTCTTCAAAATAGCTGCATCTCTTTTCGGAAGGCGGTTGAGTCCCCCTGTCTTTTGTTGCCTTATCAAGTCCCTGAACTTACCAAGTCTCTTTTTTGTAGTGGACCAATTTGTTAACATACCGCCGAGCCATTTTTTATTAACATAATGGCATTCAGCCCTTATTGAAGCCCGTGCTACTGAATTAGCTGCTTCTTTTTTGGTACCAACAATTAAGAATTGTTTTCCCTTACTTGCTGCATCAAAAACTAAATCACAAGCTTCTGATAACAAGCGGGCGGTTCTAGTAAGATTTGTAATATGAGTATCTTTAAACTTTGCATAAAGATAAGGCGCCATTCTAGGATTCCATTGCTTAATATGATGACCAAGATGAACTCTTGCTGCCAGCATGTCTTCCAACTGGATGTTCCAATATCTTTTTGTCATTTCTCCCCACATTTCCTCTTTCTTTCTTTTTTTTTTCAAAGAAAAAAAGACGCGGTATCCTGAAATAAAGAATTGTTCCGAAGGAACCTTTTCTTCTACCGAAGATTGGCCGTTGATGCACGATTCAAGCCATTCCTTTCTATTCGTTATTCTCTTTGTTTATTACTATTATCAAATCGCCGCCCATAGTGCAAAGCAAAGGATGAATTTATCTGTTCTTAGGAATCAGGAAATCCTATACATTATTATTCGAATGTATCCTGGAAATGATTTGAACTGCAAGAATCAAAAAATTCTTTATGAATCAAACAATTCTTTATGATGGGATAAAAGATCCATCACTTTCCCTTCGAATAAAATCTTCCTTTTGGTTTCCAGAGAAAGAGTATTCTGTTGCCTTGAAGGGGGGTGCACTAATCCTTTGAATCCGGTCCCAACGGGGATTATCCCCCCTAGAACAACGTTCTCTTTCAGGCCTTTCAACCAATCGATACGACCTCGGAGAGCGGATTTTGCTAAAACCCGAGCAGTTTGTTGAAAACTCGCTTCGGATATGAAACTTTGAGTATTCAGAGATGCTTTCGTTATTCCCAATAAGATGGCGCGGTAACAGACCCCCTCTTCGAAAGCACGCCCCGTCCGTTCCGCTCGTAAAAATCCAATAAGTTCTCCGGGTAAAAAAACATTAGACATCCCATCTTCTGAAACCAAGACTTTTGATGTTATTTGGCGTACAATCAGTTCTATATGCTTATTATGAATCTGCACTCCCTGGGATCGATAAACCTTTTGAATCTCATTAACCAAAGAAATACAACTTTGCGCTATTGTTAGCTCGGCACCAATCAAGAATCCCCAAGGAATTCCAAGAATTCTTGTTATACACTCGTTCCAACCCTCAACTCTCTTTTTTAGGTCCATCGATATTGAACGCGCTTCGAACGCCTTTTCTACTTTTGGAAGACCCTGTGTTATATCAGCAGACCGTGATTTTTCATATATAAATGTAACTAGTGTACCTCCCCCGTAAATGATTTCTCCATAATGGCTATGAACGGTTGCTCCTGGAATAGCCAAATAGGGCTTAGCTGATCTTATTATTACATAACCAACTTGAACAATGAAAACTTGACCCGATTTTAGGCGTGGTCCGTTTTTGGCTATAGATACAGTTTCACAAAGAAACTGCCCAAGATTGATTATTGTAGATGTTTCTTCACAAGAATTAGGAAAATTCTGATGATAATTATGCTGTAGAAAATACCAATTCAAATTGAATGGATTCAAAAAGATGTTACTATATGGATCGGACTTATAGATTCTCCCGTTTTCATCCATTAAAAAATAATGAATTACTTGAAAGGTCTTTTTTAGTTTTAATTTGTCACGTTGCAAATATTTTTTTACCGAACTCCGATTCTTTGTGATTTGATGGTAAAATACATCAAAATTCGCAATTTGAGGGACTGTTCCTAAAGGGCCTGACAAATTACTAATTGGAATGAGAGGGTCTGTATCTCTTTTAATTGATTCTTTTTTCGGATTGTGATATTTTATATCGTTGAAGGGGCCTAGTCGAAAACAATTAGATGATGACAAAATTAGGAAAGATTGGCATTCCTGATTTCTATTCAACAACGTACGAATAGTTCCTTGGTTTTGGCTAAGTGATTGTCGAATCCTTGCCTTGGGATAACTGGAATAAAAAGGATTTCTATTGGTGTGATCTAGCTCATTATCAGAGGTAAATCCTGACCCTGCCGGATCATTCCTTTTTCTCATATACGCAATCTGGGATTTCCCTAAGCGAATTCTTAGGAATTCTCGAACCAGGCCCTTTGTACTTACTTCCACAAAGGAAGCGTGAGCCTCCTCGATAGACGAAGCTTTTTTGTCTTGGTCCCAATTCAAGACTAAAAAAGTCCGAACTAATTGAATCCTTCGAGAAATGCCTCGAATCAACTTGTCATCCCCATAACGAATATAATTGACAAGTCGAAGTTTTATATTATCCATTTTCTGCGATAGATCCGGAGGAAAAAGTCTTGCTAAATTTATACCGTCCGCTATTTCATATGTGCCTACGGGTCGAATCCAAACAAAAGACTTTTTCTTGGTAGGTCTAATTTGTTGGACATAGATCCAATTTTTCGCTTTTTTGGATTCCTTAGAATTTCTTTTTCTTATTTGTGGTGGTATCAAGATGCCAATGTGTTTGGATATAGATATATTAGATGTCTTCCCCGGAAAATAGATATCTCCAGAAAATATTTGAAGTTGAATCCAATCGTCTTTTCTCTGCACTCGTACCAATCCGCCTACTCGGCTTCTTTTATTTAAAGTAATTTTTGTATTTTTTCCAATGATACTATTGTTCCGTACCATTATGGAAGAGGTTTTGCGTAAAATATGCACTTCTTCGGGAATGAAAAAAAGTGGATCCACCTTCCCTTGGTCGTTTGGCTGCAATTCTTCGTCGACTCCTCGATAGTGGATGAAATACTCTTTTTTGACGATTGAATCCACCCCTATAGTACCATATTTCGTAATTCCCGAAACCCTTGTTTTGTATCGAGGATCATCGAAATAAGCAAGAATGCTATTTCTACGTAAAATACCATTTCTGGGTATTTTCATCGAGATGTCAGAACAGAGTATTCGTTCTTTTTTTCGTCGATGTTCTTGAATGGATCGGAATGGAATGAGAAATCTATTTCTTCGCTTCTTCGCCAATAAATACAAATTCTCGTGTAGAATAGTAGGATATAGGAGATTACAACGGGCAGTCGGTAGACTGCGAGTCAGTTCTGAATTCACAGAAAGGCTAGGCGTATATCTGCCTTGGACAGAAAGAGAATGAATGCTCATTTGATCTTGATCCTTGTACATCGAAAAAAGAACTGGACCGGATCCGCATAAATCCCCTTTTAATATCCATAAATGACTTGTTTTTGGTAAGATATGGACATTACTTTTAGGAAATTCGAGCGTTTGGTATACGTCGGTACTCCAGTGCATTTCTCCCGATGAGTCAGAATAAATATGTTTTCGAACTCTATCTTTCAAATCAAAAGTGGATGTTCCCGCGCGAATCTCGGCAATTACTTGTTCTGATTCTACATATTGATCATTTTGAACTAAAAGAACACTATTTAGTGGAATAGGCACGCTCTGTATAATATCTTCACTCGCAATAGTTAAAGAAAAATCTGTATAACATAGAAAAGCGGGTTGCCCATGGCGTGTCCGTGTGGGATGAACCAAGTCCTCATTGAATTTGACTTTTCCGTTGAAAGGGGCTCGTACCTGTTCTGCAGTACCTCCTGTGAATACTCCACCGGTATGAAAGGTTCTTAATGTTAGTTGAGTCCCCGGTTCTCCAATGGATTGACCCGCAATAATACCTACAGCTTCCCCTAATTCGACCAAGTCGCCGTGACTAGGACTTCGACCATAACATAATTGACAGATCCAAGACGTACTCCTACAAGTAAAGGGAGTTCTAACAGATACAGGCTCTCTTTGGAAGGTTATCAGTTGATTGACAACGCCAACCCCAAGATCTTGATTTCGAACCGCAATGCATCGCGGACCCCGAAAAATATCGTTTGCTAATACACGACCGATCAATGTTTGAATAAACAGTCTTTCTGGCACCTCCCCATTTGGAGGACTTATAGAAAACCCTCGGGTGGTACCACAATCTGTTCTACGTACAACAATATGTTGAACTACGTCAACAAGTCTGCGCGTAAGATACCCAGCATCTGCTGTTCGTATAGCAGTATCCACAACCCCCTTGCGGGCTCCATAGCTAGAAATGATATATTCTGTTAATGAGAGCCCTTCACGGAAATTGCTTTGAATGGGTAAATCAATCATTTGTCCTTGTGGATCCGCCATCAGCCCTCTCATACCTACTAATTGGTTTACTTGAGATGCATTTCCTCTAGCTCCCGAAAAAGACATTATATGGACTGGATTAAGGGGGTCAGTCATTCTAAAATTGAGAATCATTTCTTGTCGAAAATATTCACTTGTAGCATACCAGATCTCGATGGATTGGCGTAATTTTTCTATTGCGTGTACATTCCCATACTGATAGTATTTTTCCAAAAGAATACTTTGTTGTTCAGCATCCTGCACTAGCCATCTCTTAGACGGTATCGTTAAAAGATCATCAATTCCTAATGAAATGGATGAAGCGGTGGCTTGCTGGAAACCCAGAGTCTTTACTTGATCCAGGATGTGGGATGTATATGCCATTCCGAAGTGATCTATTAATCGACTAATAATTCGTTTAATAGCAGCCCCGTCTATTACTTTATTGTGAAAGGCCAGATTGGCCTGATTGTGAAAGGCCAGATTGGCCTCTTTTTTCATAAACACCTCCCTCTTCCGGTGAGTAGGATTCCACAATGGGTTTACATGGTTGGAAACCTCTCTCTTATCGACCTTACCCGATGAGCTGAAATACCCTTTGAGTAGTTTCTTCGATTTCTCGATAAAGAACAAGATGACCAACAGTAGTGCGAATGTATAGACAACCCTTTTCTTTTTTTACACTTCTGACTATTAGAAAGTGTCCATAAATCTCATGATGGGTACCCAAAGATTCATAATGAACTTCGACAGGAACTCCTCTTGAAACAATAAAGAGTTCATCTAGTGGCCACCGGAGCCAAAAAGGGCTATCTAAATGGATTCTTTTCTGTCGATAAGCTCCAATTGCATCATAGGAATTACAAAAAAGGAGTTCTTTTCCTTTGGTATACCCATAGTTCTTATCGTCAATTCTTTCATTTTGACAGTTTCTCCGATTCCACAAATTATACCTATTTGCACAAATACCTCGATGATTCCCACTTGTTAAGATATAGAGCCCAATGAGCATATCTTGGGTTGGTACGCACACGGGATCTCCAATAGCTGGACCCAAGAGATTCACAGTAGAAAACATAAGTAAATGAGCCTCCGCTTGAGCCTCCAAGGATAAAGGTACATGAACAGCCATTTGATCCCCATCAAAGTCTGCATTGAATCCTTTACAAACGAGTGGATGTAAATAAATAGCGCGCTCTTTCACTAAAGCGGGTTGGAAGGCCTGTATACCTAATCTATGCAAAGTAGGTGCTCTATTTAGCAATACAGGATGCCCCTGCACAACTTGCGCAAGTATTTCCCATATAAATTCTTCTTTTTCCCGAATTTGCTTCTTAGCAGTTGTTACGTCCGGAGCAAGGCGCTGTCTAATTAGACAGCGAATTACAAATGTCTGGAAAAGCTCTATTGCTATTTCACGAGGCAATCCACATTGATGTAATGAAAGTAGGGGGCCTACAACAATGACAGAACGCCCCGAATAATCAACCCGTCTGCCAAGCAGAGTCTCACGAAATCTCCCCTCTTTGCCTGAAATTACATCTGAAAACGATTTGTAAGCCTTATTATGATAATCCCTTTTTGGCTGTCCGCTTCTTCCCTTATCAAGAAGGTTATCCACAGCTACTTGTAGTTTTGTAGCTAAACCCGTTACTACGTCATTTGGCGCAGATTTACTCTTTTTTAATAAAAAGAAAAGCGTCTGGTTCTCCACAATAACTTTTTGATAGAGTTTATTAATATCCGAACTTATTTTTTGAACCTCAGATATCTTATATATTGGTCTCAACTCGGGGGGAAGAACCGGTAATAGACATAAAACCATCCATTCAGGTTTTACATTTGTTCGAAGAAAATGCTTAGCTAATTCTATGCGTCTAAGCAAAAAGCGCTTTCTTCTTTCCCTCTTCTGAATCTCCCATTCCGTTTCCGTACCCTTTTCCTTTTCCCTTTCCCCTTGCTCCTTTAAGTTTTTCCATTCTACCAACGAAGACTCTATAATAACTCGCAAATCTAGATCGGCCAATTGTTCTCGGATAGCGCCTGCTCCATCAGGAATTTCACGATTTCGAAGTTTTATGAAGCTTTTGGTCCTAAAAAAATGGGGGAGGATAGAGGCCCAGGATTGGCATTGATATTGAAAGTACCCTCGTAATCGTAATAAAGTGGGTTTTTTACGTATAGACCCAGCAAAAACCAAATTGGGATAGGATCCTCTAGGCCCCCCCTCAAAACCGGACGTGAAAGTTTCCTCTCATCCGGCTCAAGTAGTTACACTATATAAAGATATAAGAGTTCTTGCTTTCAAATTCCAGAAAACCCCAAACTACTCCTTACTCAAGTTCTCACAAGCAACATTTCAATTATTCCTTGTTCTTTTATTTTGATTTTAGGAATTCTTTCATTCAATTTAAAATAGCGACATAAATGAAATGTAAAATTGTTGAGTAGTCTACTTCCCTTCGAATGATGAATCCCTCTAAAGGAATAACTTGGAATTCATAAGGACTTTACTTGTCTGTATATCGCTCCCTTTGATCTTTTAGGTCCCGATGTCACCTCGACGGTTATGGCAAAAGGCCTTGCCTTTAAATGAAAGACTATATGCGATGGATAGACTTCAAGAACCATAAACGAGTTGCTTACTTGAACATAAACAAAATGGAATTTCTTTCTAAAAGATAAGAAATGTTTTGCACAAAAGAAAGAAGTCTTTTTCACGAGGTACAATACAACTCGAAATTCGATTTCTATTGTTTTCTTTTTGTTACTGAATCGACCATAGACCAATTCCCTTCTTTCTATTGGGGGATATTTAATACACCCATAGTTCTGAGCTTCATGTTCCTCCTCACAAGAGACATGTCAGATCCGGGCATCCTAATTCGTAGGGTGACAGTTTTTCATTCCAAATCTGTAAAATCTGAATTTCGATCAAATCACACATCGCCGTATACTAGGTTTTCTAATTTTTTAAGAGGTGTATCTAAAAGATTGGCGATATAACTAGGAAGACGTTTCAAATACCACACATGGGCGATGGGGCATGCCAGTTTGATGTAGCCCATTTGATATCTTCGTATCCGAGAATCAACAAACTCGACTCCGCATTGTTCGCAAAATGTTCTCTTTTCTTTTTCATCTCCGATTTCACGATACTTTCGATACTTTCCACAACCACAAATTCCACTTTTTATAGGTCCAAAAATTCTTTGACAAAACAATCCACCGCTTACTGGCGTATTTGAAAGATAATTCCCATCATAAGAAAAAGTTTTCTCGTTTTTCACCTCTCCGACTATCTCTCCAGTGGGCAAGGTTTTATTGGCCCAAGCACTTATTTGTTGAGGAGAAACTAACCCAATTCGAAGTTGTTGGTGTTTATACTGATCGATCATAGAAAAGAAATTTCGATTCATTCCGATTAAGCTTCCTTCCTATTCATCTGGAAGTTCTTCTTAGATACAAGGAAATGATTCAGTTCTAGGGCCAAAACTCGCAGTTCTCGAACAAGCAACCGAAAGGATTCTGGAGCATCCTCATCCTCATCCTCAGGCTCAGGTTTCGGTAGCGCTCCTCCAATCATTAGAGTACCAATTATTTGGTTGCGAGTTCTAAGATGATCAGACTTATAAGTCAGCATCTCGTGTAAAATATGAGCAACCCCAAATCCCTCTAGAGCCCAAACCTCCATTTCTCCTACTCGCTGGCCCCCCCCCAGGGCCCTTCCCCTAACGGGTTGTTGTGTAACAACTGAATAAGGACCAGTGGAACGCCCATGTATTTTATCATCAACTTGATGACTCAATTTCAATATATAGGACTGTCCTACTATAACAGGTTGTTCAAAGGAATCTCCCGTTCTTCCATCAAATATTCTGCTTTTTCCCGGATACTCGGGTTCAAATACCCATGGATTCCCTGTTTGCTTACTGGCTTCATATAATTCAGAAAACACTAGTTTTCTCGAAGCCTCTTGTTCATATCTCTCATCAAAAGGTGCTACTCGATAATGTCTATCTAGAAGACTCCCCGCAAACCCGAGCGAGCATTCAAAGATCTGTCCTACATTCATTCGCGAAGGTACTCCTAATGGGTTGAAGACCATATCAATAGGCCTTCCGTCTTGCAAATAAGGCATATCCTCTCTAGGCAAAATTTTGGAAACGACCCCTTTATTTCCATGTCTTCCGGCGACTTTATCGCCTACTTTGATTTCACGTTTCTGTAAAATATATACACGAATTCTTTCTATTTCTGGATCAGAACTAGACGCCCCCTCTTTCTGGATCCATCTCACATCAATAACTCGGCCCCTCCCACCTATAGGCAGTTTTAGACAAGTTTCCTTTGAAGTGGCTATCGGAGCGTCAAACAAGGTGCCTACTAACCTTTTTTCCGGAGCTAATTCATCCGCCAGCTGAGGTGTTAATTTACCTACTAAAATATCGCCCGCTTCTACCCAAGATCCCAAGATTACAACTCCGTTTTTGTCTAAATTTCGTAGTAAATAGTCGTCTAGATGCGGTATTTTTCTAGTGATCTTTTCAGGGCCTTTACTTGTCACAAAAATCTCAATTTCACATTTCCGTATGTGAAAAGAAGTCAAAATATCTTCATATATCAGACGCTCACTAATGAGTACCGCATCTTCAAAATTGTAACCTTCCCATGGCATATAAGCTACTAATACGTTTTTACCCAAAGCGAGTTCTCCCCCAACCGTAGCGGCACCGTCCGCTAAAAGTTGTCCCTTTTTAGTGCATTTACCCCGCGAAACCTGGGGTTTTTGATGTATCCAAGTATTTCTGTTGGAACGTTCATAGAAAACTAATGGACTGCTTAGAGTCTCCCCATTGACCGATAAAAGAATCTTGTCAGCATGGGTAGAAATGATCTTTCCCGCGTGTTCAGTTATAAGGGTCATCCCGGAGTCTAGAGCCACTTGGCCTTCCAACCCAGTTCCAACAATGCACTTCTCGGACCGAGAAAGCGGAACTGCTTGTCGTTGCATATTTGAACCCATTAAAGCCCGATTCGCGTCATTATGCTCGAGAAAAGGAATGAGAGAAGTTCCAATAGAAAAGTATTGAAAAGGAAAAACACTTCGAAGATGAACCTCTTCCCATGCAATAGTCAGGAATTCTTGACGGTATCGAGCCGGAATAATCTGTTCTTCCTGAATACCTTCATTCAGTGCCAAAGAATTCCCTGTCCCGATCATATAGTATTCCTCTTTCCTTGATGATAAATAACGCATCCGGACCCTTTTTGATTTCTCGGAGATTTCGTACAAAGGGCTTTCTAGAGACCCAAAATGACCGATTCTCGCATGAATTGCTAAAGATCCCGTAAGGCCAACCTTGATTCCTTCAGATGTGTCAATTGGGCAAATGCGTCCATAGTAACTAGGATGAATATCTCGTGTTCGAAAACTTGCAGTTCGTCCTGTCAATCCCCCAGGACCCAAAAAACTCCACTTTCTCCCATGAACTGTTTGGGACAATGGATTCGTTCCATCCAAAACATGAGATAATGGGTTTAATCCGAAAAAAGATTGATAAGTGGTTAGTAATGGAGTTGAAGTTACCAAATTATGGAGGGTCGGTCTTCTTTTCTTTTCAATTGCTTTTTTTATTGTCGCTTTAACCGCCTTTTCTAAACGAAAAAGAGCCAATCCGAATTGATCTTGTAAGAGATCCCCTACAGAACGAATCCGTTTATTTTTCAAATGATTCATATCGTCAAGTGTACCCATTCCAAATTTCATTCCAATCAAATGATCTGTGGCTGCCAATATATCTCGGGGTAACAAAAACGTGGTGTTCTGGGGTATATCAAGATTCAATCTTCGGTTAATATTTTGGCGACCAAGCCTTCCTAATACACACCTTTGGCGAAAGAATTTTGTTCGTAATTCCTTATATATAGCATCAGAAAGTTCTTCAAGTTCTTCAGATCCACCTACAAATTTTTGATAAAGTTCCAAAACCGCTTCTTCTTTTGACCAAAAATTTTTGTTCTTCTTCTTCTCCTTCTCCAGAAAAGCCAGAAAAATTTCTGGGTAGCAAACATTCTCTATAATGTCTTTTAGATTCGAACCCATAGCCGATAATAGAACTAAAATAGATATTTTCTGTTTCCTACTCACGCGAGCCCATATACGTTCTTTGCTATCAATCTCTAATTTTAATCTTCCTCCGTAATCTGATATTATGGTGGCGATATAGACTGTAAATCCCTTATAGTCCAATTCTGATCGGTAATAGATACCCGGACTTTGCAATATTTGATTGACCACCACTCTGTATATTCCATTTACTATAAAAGTTCCCTGGGAATTCATAAAAGGAACGTTTCCAATAAAAACGGCCTGTTCTTGCATAGGCCTTTTGTTTTTCCAAACGAATCCCGCGGATACATATAATTCAGAAGAATAGGTGCGTGATTCATATATAGCATCTCGTTCCTTTATCAACGGTTCTACCAAAAAATATGTTTCCGAAAATAATCGAAAGTCAAAGTCTACGTCTTTCCCATTTTTTATAAAAAATTCCGTCCTTGGAAACTTAGAAAGTTCTTCTCTTAAGCCCTGATCAAGGAACCTATGAAATCCTTGAAATTGTATCTGAGTAAGCCCAGGGATTGTAGCCATTCCTTCATTTCTATCGCCAAGCATTTTGTTGAATCCCCCTTTTATCGAAAAAATCCCATTATTGGCTCATTCTTCATCCAATCATATCATGTGGAGTGATCTAGCAATGATGGAATTTAGATTCTGTTTACTATACTAAATCACATGAAATTTTACCCAACCCCGTACATCTAATATACGAAATACGTATGGACGAGGAAATGAAGAGAATTGGATACTCAAATTGGAATTTGAAACAGATACGAATGGAAAGGAATTGATAAAAGCCACTTGGACTGATGGAGTTTTGTATAGAATATCAAAAACAAAAAAAACGATTTCATTTCTACCATTATTATGGTATTCCATATCCAATCCCATTGGATACCAGACAAATAATAAATGAATTCGCGATTGAATCTGTTCGGGGCGATAATAAAGACATAAGAATCAGAAACAAGATAGAGTTGAGTTTTTTAGCACCTATTCGCGGATTCTGTTGTTCAAAAAAGGATTCGCATAGAAGAGAGATTACCTATTTTGGGGTAGAATACGATTGAAGCGTGTCGTGCTCTATCCAAATTTCGATTTTCTATTCAATGAAAAAATCAAAGCACAAGACTTTCGCGAGAATTCCCTAAAGGTATCATCTACAAAGATAATACTTGTTTAAAGTTTAACATTTGTGTAACATCTTATGTTTTGGGGTTTACAAATATTCATCATTGCTGTTAGAATTTCAATTATTGAAACAAAAAAAGAAAAGTCGATTTGGTTTCATTATGTATCCATTTTGATTGTCTTATATCAGCAGTATCCGCAGGGAAAGACGGTTTGAAATTCAAATTTAAGAATCATCCTGGAGTTTACGGACAATAGTTAAGGATTCCTTTTGTTTGGTTTTTGCGACCGAAAATCCACACTTTTTCTTTTCAATAGGAAAGAAGAGAAAGAGGGGGGTAGAGTATGTTTTAAGATACTATACAAGGGATGGATTCCATACCAAAAGAGAGGTAGGGGTTTCCTTTCTTTTAGGCAAGGCATTAAGATTCAAGATACAAGTCTAATAATAAAAAAAAAAGAAGTTCAGTAATCCCTCTCCCTAAACAGAAACAAAAGCCGAATATTTTCATCTATTTGGTATCCTTTTGGCGACATGGCCGAGCGGTAAGGCGGGGGACTGCAAATCCTCGTTCCCCAGTTCAAATCTGGGTGTCGCCTGATCAACAAAAGACGTGAATCCCTTTTTGACTCTTCGCCACTAATTTCACTATTATTAGTGAACAATAATGAGAAAATTCCTTCAAAGAGATAGAGGACAGAATTTACATGGATATAGTAAGTCTCGCGTGGGCTGCTTTAATGGTAGTCTTTACATTTTCCCTTTCACTGGTAGTATGGGGAAGAAGTGGACTTTAGGGGTTACTACTAAATGGTAGTCTTTACATTTTCCCTTTCACTGGTAGTATGGGGAATGAAGTGCACTTTAGGGTTACTACTAGTTACTACTAATTGGGTTGAGTAATTCAATGAAACTTTATTCATTTTTTATACAGCGTTCTGCAAAGCCTTTTTTGTATTATTATTAATTTAGTAATTCCACTTTTTTCCATTTTTGAAAAATTTCAAAAATGGAAAAAAAGAGAGTTCTTTCAAAATCTCTAGATGGTAGAAAGAAATCTATGAATATTTCTTTCTACCATACTAATAGTCTAATGTAATGTTGATTCTAGTTCGCTCCTTTCATTTAAGACACGAAATTGGAATCTTTTTTCTTTCTTCTTTTATAAGAAGCCCTGTTTTATTCAAATGAATCGCTTTGACTAACCGTTTTTACGTAAATTATAAGTAAAAAGGCGGTAGGAACTAGAATGAACAATGCAGTAGCAATAAATGCGAGAATATTGACTTCCATAATCCCACCCTTTCTTTTTTTTACTTCAAAATAACTAGGGATTTAATCCCATAGAGATGAAAACCTTTCACCTGTAAATGCAATGGGATGAATTACATTACATCTCGATGATATAAAATCGGATCAATATCAGAATAACAATATCTGACCTATCAAATCAACTCATCGTCAAGAATTGAATAGTATAACATAGGAAGATCCTTTATCCATACTGCATCTAAAATTCGATTTCTGATTCAATCAAGAATTCCTTTTTTATTTACTTTAGCATTCTTCTCTATAACCCAAACACGCCGCCTTCCTTGTACAACAATTCTAATTCTCGGAAATTATCTTAGAAAATATAAGATAATAGCATCTAGCCCTCTTTCCGCTGGAGTTAAGTTCTAAATTCATTAAAAAATGAATTCCTTTATCTTGGAAAAAACAAAGAAGTGCTATAACTATAAAGGCGAGGCCCGGTAAAAAAAAAAGATCTAATATTCTATCAAATTCATTATTTTAATGTTTGCTCTTTCTCTTTTTTTATTAATATCTTCCTCTTTCTTTACCTAAATTAGTAATGAAATGTATATACCAAAAATTCAGTGTGAAATTGGAATGAGATAGGTTGTTTCACATTCAAGTTAGTATTAGTAATTGAAGTTAGACCAAAGAGCAGCTGGAAAACAGGATACTTTTCATCTTAAAAATAGAAAAAAGTAGCATTGACTATGTTCATTTTCTTTTGTTTTTTATTGTACAAGAACGGACATTTTTTTTTGTATGTGTTCCCGGTAAACATATGGTACTCTATTTTACCGTGCGGGTTGGGAGCAGTTGAAAAAAAAAAAAAACAGAACGAGTCGAGTATAGTATTTTTTGGAAGTCTAAATAGCATACTACGAATAATTTAAGGAATTTGCATATGTAAATTTCCTCTTGATCAGTACTGGGCAAAGTACTGGAAATTTCCTTATTTATTTCATAAGTAATGAAATGAGAAAAGCAATTTGCGAAGCGAAACATAAAAAAGAAGGATCCCTCCGGGACTGAAATTCTGCAATTTTGACCCCCTAGCAGAAAATAGAAAGAAAAATTCATGTATTTTTTTTATTTGAAAAAATCGGGACTGACGGGTCTCGAACCCGCAACTTCCGCCTTGACAGGGCGGTGCTCTGACCAATTGAACTACAATCCCAAGACATTAAGTGAGAATGGCATGGATGCCTAGTATTCCTTTCGTTATTGCCAAATCGACTGACTTTCACTGGAATAAAGACTTTTATATAGTGACTTTGTTTCACCTTTTCACTCTCATTTCTTTTCATTTATTTGCGAGAACAAAAAAAGAAAAATAAAGAAAACAAGGAAACCGAGGAAGAAACCCGCATTTCAGGAAAACAAATGCGTTGTGCCATTTCATGATGGATCAACGAATTATTGGGTCGAGCTGGATTTGAACCAGCGTAGACATATTGCCAACGAATTTACAGTCCGTCCCCATTAACCGCTCGGGCATCGACCCTAGAAGAATAAATTCTAGGCTTGTGAATAATCCATACTCAACTTCCTTTCCTAGTACCCCACCCCCAGGGGAAGTCGAATCCCCGCTGCCTCCTTGAAAGAGAGATGTCCTGAACCACTAGACGATGGGGGCATACTGTCCCGGCTGCCATCATAACCATGCTCATAGTATGAACAGTTTTTTTAAATTGTCAACATAAACACAACCAAAAATCGTTTTTTTATTCTTTGGTTGACAATATAAATAACTATTGTATAATAAATTATTATTAGTCCTTAATTTTAGTTGTGTTGTCGGGGCTCTTTTTTCAAACTTTTTTTCGTCACTGCGCTTGGGGGGTTGGCATTAAAAAACAAGAAATATAGAAGATTTCTAATTTAGAAAAAATTTAGATTGACCAAAAATTTTTTTGGTCAATAGCCCTCTTTTTTTAACCATCAACTTGGAGTTGTGGTAAAGTTGACAGAAAAAAAGCAATGTTAGAATGAAATTCTGTTAACAACATTTAGTTGTTAATATAGTTTTTTTATGAGAATGCCGAAAGGTTCTCATTTGGTACGGGGGAGATCTCAATTTGTATGTATTTTGTTTGTATGTATTAAATATATACAAAAATGTGATTTCCATCGAAACTTGACTTTGATGTTATATAATAATATTATTATTGAGTGTTACTAATCTAATAAAGAAACCCACTATTAACAGCTGGTTAAAAATATAGTTTTTTTTTAGAATGTCAAAGGTTCTAATTCGGTATGGGGGAGATGAAAATTTGTATGTATTTTGTTTTGTAAATATTCAATATAATCAAAAAATGTGATTTCGCTTGACCTTGCCGATTTCGCTTGACCTTGCCTTTGTTACTTTATTGAAATATAATAAAGAAAAGAAAAGAAAATAGAATCTATCTGAAATATTCAATATAATCAAAAAATGTGATTTCGCTTGACCTTGCCGATTTCGCTTGACCTTGCCTTTGTTACTTTATTGAAATATAATAAAGAAAAGAAAAGAAAATAGAATCTATCTGAAATATTCAATATAATCAAAAAATTGGATTTCGCTTGACCTTGCCTTTGTTACTTTATTGAAATATAATAAAGAAAAGAAAAGAAAATAGAATCTATCTGAAATATTCAATATAATCAAAAAATTGGATTTCGCTTGACCTTGCCTTTGTTACTTTATTGAAATATAATAAAGAAAAGAAAAGAAAATAGAATCTATCTGAAATATTCAATATAATCAAAAAATTGGATTTCGCTTGACCTTGCCTTTGTTACTTTATTGAAATATAATAAAGAAAAGAAAAGAAAATAGAATCTATCTGAAATATTCAATATAATCAAAAAATTGGATTTCGCTTGACCTTGCCTTTGTTACTTTATTGAAATATAATAAAGAAAAGAAAATAGAATCTATCTGTCTTATAGTTTCTGTCTTTCTTCTAACTAGAGTTATAGCTTATAGTTAGAGGTATAGTCTTTTTTATTTTTATAAAAACAAAAAGATAAACCGAGGTATAGTCTTTCTTATTTTTTTAAAAACAAAAAGATAAACCGAGGTATAGTCTTTCTTATTTTTATAAAAAGAAAAAGATAAACCAATGTGTTTTTTGAAATATATAAAAAAAAAACTCTTTATACGAAATTGTGACTGTGTATAGTCGATACACATACGGTCCAGTCTTATTTTGAAAGAAGCCCCAAAGGAGGGGGGCGGAAACATTATGATTATGAACCACAATTTCGGAAATGGCCTTCGTAAAAAATGGATCTGTTATGCCGAGAAAAAGAATTCTAATTGGAGGTTCCACATTAAGGAACCACGAAGAGTGGGCTTTTTCTTACTTATTTATAGGCTAGGAGTCAGTCTCCTAGCGGTCCTTACTCTAGTAGGAGGCTGTCTTCTAGTCTTCTTCTATGTAGGTCACAATACACTTGAAATAGTCTGTGTATTGTGCACCCTTTTAACGGAATGGGTCCAACTCTTACTGGTTGTTATCTGGGCCTTTCTTCAACCAGATCTTTTGTTTTCAGTCAACAAAAATTTGTTGACTTTTTTGAATATACGAGATATATGTCGTATATTCTACATCCTTTTCACAAGGGGGGCCCAACTGATTATATGGATCTTTTGGCCAATTCTTCGGCCAGTGCTCGCTTTTTCCTTGACCAAACCAATGTTTGCTTCTCTGAAACTGAGTAGTATTCTAGCTTTAATGGAAAGAAGCGTAATGGTAACAAAATTCCGTTACCTTCTATTTCCAAATAGGCTGTTCTTTCCAACGAACAGGATTCTAGTACCTGTCGTGGAGTTAGAACAGCTAACTCAATACTGCTTAAAAAGCTCGAGTATCCTGGACTTTATCTATTTATACCTACCAAAAATAGGTGTGTCCCAACTTATGTCCGCCTCTGGATGTCAAGTAATGCTCTTGGTTACTCGGCTGGTTGAAAGCATATTCTATTGTTTCCTGTTCCAACCGATTCTTCGGGACTTCAGGAAAATGCGCGCAGAACATTTCTGCGTAAAATATGCTTTCTTATTGAGCCTTTGCTTAATAATAAGGATCTACGTCCCCCCTCTAACATTCCTGCGTAGATCCTTTTAAATTCTTTTGAAAAAAGAAAGGGGCAATCGAACCCGCACCTTCCGCCTTGTCAGGGCTCTTTTTTTTCCTATTTTACTTGACCTATTGAAAATAAAATTTGATAATCTAAAATGTTACTACTAAATTTTTGTAGTAATTTGAATTGTCTTTTCTGTGTCGAAAAGCTACTGATTGGACATTGGAATACTAAAGAAACTTCTTTTTTGTCAAGTTTGACTTAACATTAAAAAAAAATGTTATAACATGTTTTATCAAATGTTTTTGAATTATTGACAGAATGAAAGAACAAAGCACGAAAGCATATATTCTATTTACTTTATAAGGGGGAATTTACCATGAGAAGTCGTTTGGGTCTTATCTGTCTTTTTTTAAAAAGTCGTTTGGGTCTTATCTGTATTTTTTTAAAAAAAAACGGCCGGTCTATGGGTAAAATGGCTTTACGGCTGATTCCACTTTACCTATACGTAACGGTCGGTGGTATTTGTTTTTTCGTAACCTATGTCTCCGTTCTGGTCTACTTGTATCGTGCTGTACTTGTACTTGTACAACAGGTCTATCGTCTATTCTTATGTTTCACCGAAACTAGAACAAAGGTGATCTGTAGGTGTCAATGCTGGCTGAGCCAGCAGCCCTACGAACTTTTTGCTGCCTACTTTTCTTATCTAGTGTTGGCTAAGCTTGGGTTTTACGACGTAATAAACGTCGCGGTTTACCGAGGTGTTTATTACGTCGTTGCGATCTTAAAATCTTCATTTTAAGAAAAAAGAAAGGTGCGGATAGGGGGATCGAACCCGCACCTTCCGCCTTGTCAGGGCTCTTTTTTCAAACTTTTGTGGTCACTGCGCTTGGGGGGTTGGCATTAAAAAACAAGAAATATAGAAGATTTCTAATCTAGAAAGAATTTAGATTGACCAAAAAAATTTTTGGTCAATAGCCCTCTTTTTTTTAACCACAACTTGGAGTTGTGGTGAAGTTGACAGAAAAAAAGCAATGTCAGAATGAAATTCTGTTAACAACATTTGGTTGTTAATATAGTTTTTTTATGAGAATATCAAAGGTTCGGCTCCGGTCCGGTGGAGATCCAAATTTGTATGTATTTTTTATGTATTAAAAAAAGACAAAAAATGTGATTTCCATCGAAACTTGACTATTGACTTTTTTGTGATATAATATTATCTTTATGTCTTATAGTCTGTCTTATAACGACAAAAAGAAAAACCAATTGATTGAAATTTTTTATAAAAAAAACTATTTATACAAAAGAGTGACCGTATATCGACCATATACGGTCACTTGTGCAACCATAGCCATCGGAAGAGGAAAGAACAAAATGTTCAACTATAACTTGTCTAGAGTGACCGTATCTAGTCGATATACGGTCCAGTGTTCAATAAATCCCAATGGAGCGAACAAGATGAAGCAATATTTCGTTTATGGAAACTTCGGAAAAAATGGATCTGTTATGCCGAGAAAAAGAATTCTAATCGGAGGTTCCACATTAAGGAACCACGAAGAGTGGGCTTTTTCTTACGTATTTATAGGCTAGGAGTCAGTCTCCTAGCGGTCCTTACTCTAGTAGGAGGCTGTCTTCTAGTCTCCTTCTATGTAGTTCACAATACACTTGAAATAGTCTGTGTATTGTGCACCCTTTTATCGGAATGGGTCCAACTCTTACTGGTTGTTATCTGGGCCTTTTTTCAACCAGTCTTTTTCTTTTCCGTAAACAAAAACATATTGACTTTTTTGAATATACGAGATATATGTCGTATATTCTACATCCTTTTCACAAGGGGGGTACAACTGATTATATGGATCTTGTGGCCGATTCTTCGGCCAGTGCTCGCTTTTTCCTTGACCAAACCAATGTTTTTTTCTTTGAAACTGAGAAGTATTCTAGCTTTAATGGAAAGAAGCGTAATGGAAACAAAATTCCGTTACCTTCTATTTCCAATCCGTTACCTTCTATTTCCAATCCGTTACCTTCTATTTCCAAATAGGCTGTTCTTTCCAACGAATAGGATTCTAGTACCTGTAGTGGAGTTAGAACAGCTAATTGACTACTGCTTAAAAAGCTCGAGTATCCTGGACTTTATCTGCTTGTACATCCCAAAAATAGATGTGTCCCAACTTATGGGCATCTCTGGATGTCAAGTAATGCTCTTGGGTATTCGGCTGGTTGAAAGCATATTCTATTGCTTTCTGTTCCAACCGATTCTGCGAGACTTCAGGAAAATGCGCGCAGAACATTTTTGCGTAAAATATGCTTTCTATTTGAGCCTTTGCTTAATAATAAGGATCTACGCGCCGCCCGTAGCATTTCTCCAAAGATCATTTTAATTTTTTTTTTTTAAAGAAAGGGGCGGATTCGATTCCCCCTATCCGCCCCTTCCGCCTTGACAAGGGCGGTGCTCTGACTAATTTAACTTTTGACTAATTGAACTCCAATCGGCTGCCTATCACCCAGGAATTGCACCTCTAGAGACAAGCCTCTTGTATACGTCGGTACCAAGGTCCCGTATTCGGGACCATGGTACTTTTTGGGAGAGAAAGAGGGTTATTCCTTTGTACGTCCAAGTTTGGACGGTGATCAAACCCACGATCCACACGAATGCAGCGGCAGTTAGTACGAAACATGACTGTCGTCGCACCCACGCTATATACCTACAAATGCCCTTTTGGCATTTTTTTTCGATATTGTCCCATATTCGGTATCCACGCAAAAAGTCTACCATAACTAGGGTTCCTTTGTAAACCAATAGTATACTCGTGATGCAACCAACGAAGAATATCACCCCCGCAATGGATAGACATAGAAATAAGACTCTATCCGTGCAGATGTAATGTAATTCGTTCTTGAAACTCAGAACTACGTATCCAAATTCTATGATTACTCCTAGATAGAATTTGAATCTCCGTTTCCAAAATTTACGGACGCGTACCATAAGTGAGTATCTCCTGGGAAATTTTCCCTAAAAAAATTTAGATTAAAACTGAACTCCTGTTGACGAGTGAAAAAAAAAGTAGCAAAAACCTCCCCGTAACTTTCCTAGGGAGGTCCTTTTGAATTCTTTTTAATTTTCAAAAAAATTCAAAAGGGGCGGATAGCGGGAGTCGAACCCGCGTCTTCTCCTTGGCAAGGAGAGATTGGACCAATCAACTATATCCGCCTTAAAATAAGGGCAGATAACAAAATTTATTATGTTATTTTGCACGATCCCTTTGTTTTTTGTTTATGGGATCGTTTTCTTGCAAGAGATAATAATAAGAATTCTAGAATGGATTGCTCCCTATGCCTAGATCACGGATAAATGGAAATTTTATTGATAAGACCTTTTCAATTGTAGCCAACATATTATTACGAATAATTCCTACAAGCCCAGGAGAAAGAGAGGCTTTTACCTATTACAGAGATGGTGTGATTTGATTCTTTTTTTTTTTATCGCTCTCCGTACTTAGTACTTAGGAGAAAGACATTTCTGGATAGAAAGAAAAAAAAGATTTTCTTTTCAATAAATATACGCTTGTTGAAGGTGAAGTTTGTCAATAACATAAAAACAATTCCTTCTATCGTGTATCCCCGATTAATGCAACCTCAGATGCTTCAATTGTCGATTGATTCTAGTATTGAGCGAAAGGTTAGACCTTTGTAGGTTCTATATATAAATGTGGTTGAACCTTATTCGACGAGTCCCAATGGGCGGCAGAGGAGAAGAAGCACTACGTCTAGGAATCAACAACACGAAACCTTTGTTATAAATTACCCCTTATCCTTATCGGGGCTAAAAAGAATGGTTGGGACAAGAAACATCCATCTCGTTCGTACTTTGAATACACGTATAACCATCGAAGACTGTTGAAGTGCCCCATTCCCAGGAATTAGGAGGCGTTGAGGACAATTCAATTTTTAGAATGGGCCCTTTTTTTATCGGGTATCAATACGCTTGATGTTAAGAAAAAAAATTTTGAAGGAAGGTTGGCTAGTGATTTCTTGTAAAAACACTAGCCCCGCTCAGTTAATAATGAGACAATTTCAATCTTTTTTGATTCCGTGTACCACTCTCATTATGCACATAAGTTAAGGGAGGAGCCGTATGAGATGAAAATATCACGTACGGTTTTGGAACGGAGATTCCTGAAATCGAATGACGACCGTAACGGATGTCGGCTCAATCCGAAGGAAATTATGCGGAAGCTTTGCAGAATTATTATGAAGCGATGCGACTAGAAATGGATCCCTATGATCGAAGTTATATCCTATATAACATAGGCCTTATCTATACAAGTAACGGAGAACATACGAAAGCTTTGGAATATTATTTTCGGGCACTCGAGCGAAACTCGTTCTTACCACAAGCTTTGAATAATATGGCTGTGATCTGTCATTACGTGCGGCTATCTCCACTATAGAAAGAAAAAAGAAAAGAAAGGTAAGAGCAAATCCCCTATGAAATACTCAAACAAAAAAAGGCTTGCTACATATGTATCGTCCAAAACAACGATTTTTATCAGCTGTAGCAAAGAAAGTTCTTATAAATAAGAAAAAGAGATGTGCCTAGATACTTTTTTCTATGGATAAAGGATCTAATTGATAGCGGAAGCGCCGTAAGGATCCATATCAATTTGCGAGGTTTTGAGCCGAGCTGAGACAATAAGAACTGCTTACTTATTACTTATCTCATGATATGAGATAAAAGTTAGGAATTCGCTTATGTAATCGAGCGGATCCCCTAAGATTAAGGTATTGAGCAGCGGCGTAGCATCAGATCCCAAAGATAGTAAGGCTTTTCTCTTCCTTCTGATGAAGACAATCCTTTTTCAAGGATTCTATATTCATTTCTTTCTCTATGAAACTGAGATAGTTATCTTTCAGAAAATGAGTAGAATAAAAGAATAGCGAAAAGACCCATGCGTTATTCTTTTATTTATTCTTTTGAGGGTAGGAAAAGAGATAAAACTCAAATCAATCATTAATCAAAATGAAAGTTTGAAACTCATGGAATTCGCCTCTTTTGGTTAATTCTAAATAACTGAGATAGATTCATCGGGAATCCCCTTGAATTAAATAGGGCAGATTCACAAAAAAGAAAAACCAAAAGAATGGATTGTGGAGCCGTATGAGGTAGGAAACCCTCAAGTACGGTTCTAGGGGAAGGAATTGACCCCCCTATTCCGACCGGGGCGAACAGGCCATTCGCCAGGGAGATTCCGAAATTGCGGAGG